ATAAAAAAAAGAGCCGGCTATCGGAATCGAACCGATGACCATCGCATTACAAATGCGATGCTCTAACCTCTGAGCTAAGCGGGCGGATATAAGAGCAATAGTGTATAGGAATACAGGAAACTATATCGAATCTTAGCTATTTCCTAGTGATTCTTATTCTTTTTTTCTTTTATTTATTGATTCTTTCAATTTCTTCTATTTATTAAATATTAGTTATATATTTTAGATTCTATTTAGAAACTAGAAAAGAAAACTATTTAGATCTAGATAAATTAGATATCTAAAGATATCTAAATAGAAAAATTCCATATTCATAATATTCATATATATGAAATAGGAAAAGAAAATATCAATGAAATTAGAATTTGAAATGAAAAAAAAAATAAGAATGAATATCGACCGTTCCACTATTCAAAACTACACTGTAAAAATGAAGGAGGAGGAGAGGCATATATATATGTGGTATATATCTATCCATATTGAATTGCGGATAGATCAATGATAAAATTATTTTATATTGAAAAAATAGGGTTTATATATGAAATGATATAATATAGAATAGAGGAAAAAAATAAAATAACAGCCATACACTTTTTCAATATAGGAATCATTGCCTAATGGATTCAATAGTGCCAAGATAAATGAAAGAGGTGGATGGAATTACAGCTGGATCCTTGGCTCAAAGGAAAGGGGGATATGGCGAAATTGGTAGACGCTACGGACTTGATTGGATTGAGCCTTGGTATGGAAACCTGCTAAGTGGTAACTTCCAAATTCAGAGAAACCCTGGAACTAAAAAAGGGCAATCCTGAGCCAAATCTTTGTTTCGAGAGAAAAAACGATGGAAAATGAGAATAAAAAGGGGATAGGTGCAGAGACTCAATGGAAGCTGTTCTAACGAATGAAATTGATTACGTTACGTTAGTAGCTAAAAGACTTCTATCGAAATGACAGAAAGGATACGTCTTATATACCTAAGACGTACGTATACATACTGACATAGCAAACGATTAATCACAACCCAAATCTTATATCAAATTCTATTCTGTATATCTATATATTTAGATATGAATTTTGAAATTTATATATGAAAATATAAATCTTCTCTTTCTTTCTATTTATATCTATTTATATATTTATATTATATTTATTATATTTAGATTCTATTATAATTATATTATTTTATTATATATATTATTATTATGAGTAATATAATAGTATATTGAGTAATATAATAGTATGAGATAAGGATCTATAAGAAACCCTATATTTCTATTCTTTTTTCATTAGAATGATAGAGATCAAAAAGATATATGAAAAATTGAAGAGTTATTGTGAATCAATTCCAATTGAAGTTGAAAAAAGAATAGAATTCAAATATTCAATAATAAAATTATTCATTCCAGAATTCTTGATAGATCTTTTGAAATTGAATCGGACGAGAATAAAGAGAGAGTCCCATTTTACATGTCAATACCGACAAAAATGAAATTTATAGTAAGAGGAAAATCCGTCGAATTTTTCAATCGTGAGGGTTCAAGTCCCTCTATCCCCAATAAAAAGCCCATTTTACTTCCTCGCTCTTTATTTATCCTCATCCTCTGTTATTCGTTATTCATTTTTTTTTCATCAGTCATTCAATTTAAACAAAATGAAATATCTTTCTCATTTTATTCACTCTGTTCTTTCACAAATGGATCCAAATAGAAATCCTCGTATCTTTTTCCAATCCAATATCATTTGTTTTGTATAATACGATATGAAGATATATGTTCAAGGAATCTCCGTTATTGAATCATTCATAGTCTATATCTTTTTCCTTACATTTACAAAAAAAAGTCTTCTTTTTGAAGATCCAAGAATTTCAGGGGCTAGAGCCAATTTGTTAAGATTTTCTTTTTTAGTTTTTTTCATTGACATAGATAGAAGTACTCTGCTAGGATGATGCACGGGAAATGGTCGGGATAGCTCAGTTGGTAGAGCAGAGGACTGAAAATCCTCGTGTCACCAGTTCAAATCTGGTTCCTGACACGTGAATAATGTATCGGATAGGTATTTCTTAATACCTCATACAAATTAAATTAATTCATTAAGACGGATCGGAATAGATATTCTTTACTTTCTTTTTCATTTTTTTCTCTCTTTTTTTTTAGTCCCTCCGCAATACGAATGAAAGTCCAGTTACTTTTTTTGTTTTTCCTCTAGAAGAGGAATACCAAGATGCTCATTGAATGATAAAAAACCCCTTTTTTACTTATTTTACTTATATGACACGACTCCAGATTTCGTTTCAATTTCAATCAATGAGCATCTTGAATTTCATAGAAATTGGACGTAATAGAGTCTTTATTTAAAGGCCAGCCTATCCAACTTTCAGGCATGAAGATACGTTTGATGATTCTTATAAGAAATTACCAATATATCATATTATTTCCGTTCCTGAAAATCAGCACTTCTTCAAATCCAGAAAACTGACGGGGGGGTTAGAGGATTACTCCTGAGAGCAAATAATTTTATGCATACCTCTTCTGGTTTATCTATACCATAACGTATTTTCGTAAGGTGATACACACTAGCTAAAAATCCGCCTGGTATCATAGGCACACTGGGAGCATAAATAATTGTAACCATATACATATGAAATGACAGCAATGGAATTCCAATCCTCGGGAATTAATGATCTATGAATTAACTAATGCTTGACTAGCCAATCAGATAAATGAACCTGCATCTTCTTCATCTCTCACACATTTCTCTTTGTATGAATATTTAACATTGACCGATGAAATTTTTAATGATTGACCGCTGTTTCTTATTTTGTACAAAGGAACCCTGCCTGATTCACAAATTCGTAGGAAGATTGGATTTGAAAAAGATTTCAAATCCAAAAGGTATCTCTGAAGTAGATGGTGATTTATAGAGTAATCCTTGATCATAATTTCCAGTATGAGTACTGTGTCGAAGGTCAAACTTGTGATTAGTAGTAAAACATCGATTTTCCTGTTGATATACAGTTCTATATCTTGGCACCAACCCATAATGATCAAAGTCGAATTGCGAGCCTATTAATGAAGAAAATTAAATGAAAAAACAACTGGTACCATAGATAAGCGACCATAAATTGGAAAGTCTTGACCAATTCGAGAGATCATTCGATGTAGTTGAAATAATTAAATTGGGGTTTGAAATTGGGGTTATTTGGTTAAGTAATGGAAACTCAAACAAATTAAGAAATGTTTCAATGTCATCCTTTCCTTTTCTTTTGATTGTCTAAATATTCAGCTAAGACCATTCCAACGCTCCTTTTCGCCATGCATAAACTGAACCCACAATTGGGAATGAAAGCTTATAAGCTTCTATAAATACAGATACACCCAATACATCAAAACTCATTGTCCATGGATAATCAAAGACCGTTTCAACAGCAAAAAAAACAAAAACTAGAGCAAACATGTAATAGCAAATTTGGAATTGTACCCAAGCATCCCCATCGGTTCTCTACCTGATTCATAACTAGTAAACTTTTCTGGACCTTCCCTAAAATCCCAGAAATGACAAATGTCAAGATAGGAATAACGCTTGATATGATATTATTAGGAATGCCCAGAAAATCTCATATCATATTCGTGAAATAGAAACATAAAACTATGAATGTGGAATAGGTTGAATTATTCCTTTTGAATTGGAATTTGAAAATCATATAGAACTTTTTAGATGAAACAAGAAAAGATTTTTGATCCGCATAGTTGAGAGTTTTTTTGCTGTAGGACATACCTTGTTTCAAAATTCATCTAATGTCATCCCACTTCTCTTTTTCTTTTTTTTTTCTCCTTTAAATTTTCTTTCTATATTTGATGTGTAATATAAAATGCTCTTATACTTAGTTATTTTTCTTTTCTATTCTACTTATTCTTATACTTAGTTTATACTTATTATCTTATATAATCTTTTATCTTATATAATCTTATATAGATTTTTTCTATTTCATATTGATCTTATAAATCTAAAGTCAAAGTAAAGAATTCCCTATTTTATATTAACTTAGAATAATTCTAGATAGTAATTAGAGTAATATACTATAATATACTATAGTAAGAGTAATATAGTAAGTAAGAGTAATATAGTAAAGAAGAAATTCAATTTAAAAAGAAAAAGAATAAAAAGATGATAAAGAACATATGTAATTTCTTCATGAAAGTGGATGAAGAGAGATGGGTATTTGATCCGATATTTGACAAATACCAATTAGGTCCGTTGGAATGAATTATTGCGTTTATTTTATTGTTCCTACTACTACTCAAATTTATATACAAATTCCAAATAAAAAAATGGAATGTATTAGGGCTATACGGACTCGAACCGTAGACCTTCTCGGTAAAACAGATAAAACTTCTTATTATCGAAATGATTCGAACTGTTTCAAAGACCCAACATGCATTTTGTTGCATTGGGCTCTTTCATCAACTGATGTAAAAATAAGTTAGTCCACCATAGTTTTCTTTAGAGGAAGATAAGAAGATATTGAGATGGCTCCATGTGCTCTGATTCATTATTTATATCCTGATCTAGGAGCAATACCAAAGTGTTTCAAAGAAGGGTGACCTTTATTTAGGTCTGCCTTCGGCCTAGATCAACCTAAATGAAATGCAGTCTCTATCGCTCCGCTGCAAGAGTAAAATATGAGACTTCATACACCTCAAAGCTCATAGGACGAAAAGAGGTTCTTTTGAGATCCTTATACTCATTATGCCTGGCATTGAATGGGCTGAGCATTTACCTTATAATGGCAGGTTCTATTTGATTTAGCACCGGAATTCACACTTGAACCGGATCAAACCAAATTTGTCAGGCTATTTTTCTCTTGTTCTCTCGAATCTACGGAGTAAGACATCGACTTTTCAAAAAGATCAATTATGGTCATTGCATAATGAGCTCCTTTGAAAAACATTGGCGCACGTGTAAACGAGGTGCTCTACCTAACTGAGCTATAGCCCTTGTCATAACCATTTTAATATAGAGATAATTTCTTGTCAAGAAGGGTATCCCATAATCTCACATGATAACTCTCTGATCTGTTTATGTTTACTGGTAAAAGATTAATATTGCTTAGAAAACATATTTTACTTATAATCCATCGAAGTAATGGAGACCCTTTTTGTGGTGATAAATGACCTACTTAACCCAGTGGTTAGAGTATTGCTTTCATACGGCAGGAGTCATTGGTTCAAATCCAATAGTAGGTATAACTTATTAGATACCGGATTCCATGGTATCTAATAAGTTTTTCTACTCATCCTCTTTTTTTCGTTATTTTCGTTATGTTCTATCATCAGATTAATCAAATTAGACTTCATTGTGGTCAATTTGTGGAATAAAGATGTAGTGTGTAGTATATAATAAAGAAATCTTTTTATTTTGATTGAATGTATTGACTACTAAGAGGAAATTACTTTGACAGCTTCTACTCGTGTCCTAGCCCGTCTGAGAGCTAGATTTGCCTCAATTGCTTGTCTCTTACCCTCAGCTTTACTCAAGTTAGCTTCAGCTATTTCAAGAGTTTGTTGAGCTTCTTGTGGATCAATGTCAGTACTAATTTCTGCACCATTTCCTAAAATGGTGATCTCATTATTACTTATTCTAGCAAAACCGCCCATAAGAGCTACCGTTAACCATCGATCTTTTAGCCGTATTCTCAAAAGACCTATATCTACAGCCGTGGCAATGGGGGCATGATTTGGTAATACCCCAATTTGTCCACTATTAGTAGATAAAATAATCTCTTTCACTTCAGAATCCCAAATCATTCGATTTGGAGTCAGTACACAAAGATTTAAGGTCATTTCTTCAATTTGCTCTCCTCTTCTAAGTTCATAGCTTTCGCGGTAGCTTCATCGATGTTACCCACCAAATAAAAGGCCTGCTCGGGAAGACCATCTAATTCTCCGGAAAGGATGAATTGAAACCCCCGAATTGTTTCTGCTAGACCAACATATTTACCTGGAGAACCAGTAAAGACTTCTGCCACAAAGAAGGGTTGTGATAAGAAACGCTCAATTTTGCGTGCTCTTGCTACAGTTAAACGATCTTCTTCGGATAATTCGTCCAACCCAAGGATAGCTATAATGTCCTGAAGTTCTTTGTAACGTTGTGAAGTTTGCTTAACCCTTTGCGCAGTTTCATAATGTTCCTCGCCAACGATCCGAGGTTGTAACATAGTTGACGTTGAATCCAAGGGATCTACTGCTGGATAAATACCTTTGGCAGCTAATCCTCTTGATAATACGGTAGTAGCATCTAAATGTGCAAATGTCGTGGCAGGAGCAGGGTCGGTCAAATCATCCGCAGGTACATAAACTGCTTGAATCGATGTTATGGATCCTTCCTTGGTAGAAGTAATTCTTTCTTGCAAAGAACCCATTTCCGTACTAAGGGTGGGTTGATAACCCACTGCAGAAGGCATTCTACCTAATAAGGCAGAGACTTCGGACCCTGCTTGAACGAAACGAAATATATTGTCAATGAATAGAAGTACGTCTTGCTCATTAACATCTCGGAAATATTCCGCCATGGTTAGGGCAGTTAAGCCAACTCTCATACGAGCTCCTGGCGGTTCATTCATTTGACCATAGACTAGAGCCACTTTTGATTCTGCAATATTTTTTTCATTAATCACCCCGGATTCTTTCATTTCCATGTAGAGATCATTTCCTTCACGAGTACGTTCACCTACTCCGCCAAATACGGATACGCCTCCGTGAGCTTTGGCAATGTTGTTGATCAATTCCATGATGAGTACTGTTTTACCCACTCCAGCTCCCCCAAATAGTCCGATTTTTCCTCCACGGCGATAGGGGGCTAAAAGATCCACAACTTTAATCCCTGTTTCAAAGATTGATAATTTTGTATCTAACTGTATGAAGGCGGGTGCAGATCTATGAATAGGAGATGTTGTGCGAGTATCGACAGGACCTAAATTATCAACGGGCTCTCCAAGGACGTTGAAAATTCGTCCGAGAGTAGCTCCCCCGACTGGAACACTTAGAGGAGCTCCCGTGTCAATCACTTTCATTCCTCTCATCAGACCATCTGTAGCACTCATAGCTACAGTTCTCACTCGATTATTTCCTAATAATTGTTGTACTTCACAAGTTACATTAATTTGATGACCGACAGTATCTCGACCTTGAATTATCAAAGCATTATAAATATTAGGCATCTTGCCCGGTGGAAAAATGACATCCAGTACTGGGCCAATAATTTGAGCGATACGCCCTTGGTTTTGTTCTTCAAGTGTAGAAACCGCAGGATCAGAAGTAATGGGATTGTTTCTCATAATCATAAATCATAATAAATATGTCGAAATTCTTTTTTTTTAAGAGTACTGAATCGAAAAGAAATATCCGATAGCAAGTTGATCAGTTAATTCCATAATGAATTTTATAAGAAATAAATGGGAGTTAGCATTCGATTGAGTTGGTACCACCTAATTGAATCCAATTC